GGTTTTTATCTTTGATTTTTTAGTATTGAGAAATTTTTTGTAAATTTTAATAGAGCTTTTTGGGTTATTAATTTTTTATGTATAAAGGTTATTATGCATGTATATATATATAAATAAATAAAATGGGATGCTAATTTTTATTTCAACTATGTTAGCTGATACGTTCTTGAACCTTCCTTGGTTTCGGGGTTTGACAAGGATAACAGGATTTGCTGAGCGTAGGGGGTAGGGGGGTTTGTCGCGCGTAAGCCAAAAGGGGGGGCATCTATATAAGGGTAAGTGGAAGAAAGAATGAATATATTATGCACTTGATTTACAAGTATGTAATTCTTTAGTTATGTCTTTCAATAGCTTAATATACTTGTCTTCAAGCAAGGAAATGTACTACCTTAATTTATTTATTGAGATTACACTCTGAGATGCAAGCGAAAGGCTACCAAAAAAGAGAACCCCTATGCATATAAGAGAGTGCCCGGCATGTGGGGTTAATGAGGAGTATGAAATTACACCAATAGCCGGATGCCAATTCGATGTAAGAGTGGGGAATCTTAAAGCCATGGCCATGAGATGTAGAATCAAATGCAAGTAATAATTCACTATTTGCCACCCCCACGATTTGTGTCCCTGATTCTATCAAGCATGATATGCATTTATATAAGCTGGTTGGTGGTCTCTTACTGATAACTGGTTAAGTTAATAATTTGTGGAAAAATTCATTAATTTTAAGATAAATTATTTTTGATTTTTATAAAAATGTATTATGCACGTCTTAGATTGTTAGTACTTGCTTTTAGGTTAAAATAAATGAATGGTGATAATACATATATGGGGTTAATCCCCTATTATGTAGGACATAATAATATAATTGTCCATTATTATCAGAAGATAGTTTAATTTAGAATTCTGGCTTTGGGAGCCAGGGGTGGGAGTTAAAATCTCCTTTTTCTGGGCGCTAGGGGGGAATTTAACCTCCGATCTTCGGATTACAAAACCGATGCTTTATATACTAAGCTACTAGGGCAAGCTCATTTTAATGCTTTGTTCTCTAACCATCCTGCTAGTGGGGTGAGGATGAGAAAGAGTGCAAAGTATAATACTGATGCAATTTGACCAATAATAATATATGGATGTTCTACGGGTATGCCTCCAATTCATGTTAAGATAGCCATATCTGCTACTAAAGTTCAAAATAAAAATTGGGTGATTGGACGAAATGTTAATCCTCGTTGTTTAGAGGTGTGTAAAATTGGTACAACTATGAGCACTAAAATAGAGAATAGCAATGCAAGAACACCTCCTAGTTTATTAGGAATTGATCGTAAAATTGCGTAGGCAAATAAGAAATACCATTCTGGTTTAATATGTGGGGGAGTAACTAAGGGGTTTGCTGGGATGAAATTTTCTGAGTCCCCTAATAGATTAGGAGAAAATAGTGCTAGAGATGTCAGAGCTAGTAGTATTAATACGAAGCCAAGAAGGTCTTTATAGGAAAAGTAGGGGTGGAAAGAAATTTTGTCGGCGTCGGAATTTAATCCAGCGGGGTTGTTGGATCCTGTCTCGTGAAGGAATAAGAGGTGAAGGAGGGTTGCGGCGGCAATGACGAAGGGGAATAAGAAGTGAAATGCGAAGAATCGTGTTAATGTTGCATTATCTACTGAAAATCCACCTCAGATTCATTGAACTAGTATATCTCCTATATAGGGGACAGCTGATAAAAGATTAGTAATTACTGTGGCACCTCAAAAGGATATTTGCCCTCATGGAAGGACATAACCCACAAAGGCAGTTATTATAACTAGAAGAAGAAGAACGACTCCAATGTTTCAGGTTTCTTTATAAAGGTAAGATCCATAATATAGGCCTCGGGCAATGTGTATATAAATACAAATAAAAAAGAATGATGCCCCATTAGCGTGTAAATTACGGATAAGTCAGCCATAATTTACGTCGCGGCAAATGTGGGCAACTGATGAAAAGGCAGTTGAAATATCTGAGGTGTAGTGTATTGCTAAAAATAATCCAGTTAAGATCTGGGTAATTAAACATAATCCTAAAAGTGATCCAAAGTTTCATCATGCTGAAATATTTGATGGTGTTGGTAAATCAACTAGTGCATCGTTAGCAATTTTTATTAGGGGGTGAGTTTTTCGTAGGCTTGCCATTATGGTTCTTGTAGTTGAACTACAACGGTGGTTCTTCAAGTCATTGGTCTCGGTTAAAGTCCGAGCAAGAATTATGACCTATTTTATGTTTTTATTATTGGTGGCTTTTATTGTTGGTTTAATTGCTGTTGCTTCTAATCCTACACCTTATTTTGCTGCTTTAGGTTTGGTGGTGGCAGCAGGGGTAGGGTGCGGTATTTTAGTTGGTTGTGGGGGTTCTTTTTTGTCGTTAGCTCTTTTTTTGATTTATTTAGGGGGAATGCTTGTGGTTTTTGCTTATTCGGCAGCTTTAGCTGCTGAGCCTTTTCCGGAAGCATGGGGAAGTCGTTCTGTAATAACTTATGTTCTGACTTATTTAGTGAGTGTTGTGTTAGTGGCTAGTTTATTTTGAGGTGAATGATATGAGGGTTCTTTAGTAATTATTGATGGGTTAAAAGAGTTTTCTATATTACGGGGAGATGTGGGAGGGGTGGCTGTCATGTATTCTTTTGGGGGCATGATGTTGGTTATTTGTGCCTGAGTGTTGCTTTTAACACTTCTTGTGGTTTTAGAATTAACGCGAGGTTTAAGTCGTGGTACTCTTCGAGCAGTTTAGATTAGTATTAGAAGGGCTGCTAAGGCTGTAGTTAAAAGAAAAATAGTTAAATAAGTTTTGATTATTCCTCGTTGAATATCACTTGTTGCTTTTGCTATAATTGTTTGTGTTAATGCTAGTCCTTTAGGGCCCGAAACTTCAAGTCATGTTTGATCAAATTTGGTTGCTACTGATTGGCCTAGAATTAGGTTTAGTTTGGGTGAGAGGCGATGAATTACTATGGGGAAGTACCCTAATATGTTGGAAAAATGGTGTGTGATAATTGAAGGGGTAATTTTAATTTGTTTGTTGGTTAAATTAGTGAGCTCTATTGCTACTAGGAGTCCTACCACTGTTACAATAATGGCTGCCATTTTTAGAGTGGGTGTTATTGTTATTGTAGGGATTTTTAATGGTAAAAAATTAGAGGTAATGATTAGTCCGGCAATAATGCTGCCTCAAGCAAGTCGTTTAATAGGGTTAATTACTAAAGAATTATTTTCATTAATGGGGGATAAAGGTAGGAATCGAGGAGATCCTATTGTTACAAAGAAAATTACTCGGAAGCTATATACTGCAGTGAAAGATGTAGCAATTAGTGTAAGAATTAGGGCTCAGGCGTTGAGGTGTGAGGTGTTTAGGGCTTCAATAATGGCGTCTTTTGAAAAAAATCCTGCTAAGAATGGGGTTCCGGTTAGCGCCAGGCTACCAATTGTAAGATAAGTTGAGGTAGCAGGTATTAAGTTGTGAAGGCCTCCTATTTTTCGAATGTCTTGTTCATCATTTAGGCTGTGAATGATTGAGCCCGAACATAAAAATAGTATAGCCTTAAAAAAGGCATGTGTACAAATGTGAAGAAATGCTAGTTGTGGTTGGTTTAAGCCAATTGTAACTATTATTAGGCCGAGCTGGCTGGATGTGGAGAAGGCTACAATTTTTTTAATGTCGTTTTGGGTTAAGGCACAGGTAGCTGTAAATAGTGTTGTTAATGCTCCTAGGCATAGGCAAGTTGTTAGTGCTATTTTATTATGTTCTATTAGAGGATGAAGTCGAATTAATAAGAAAATGCCTGCAACAACTATAGTGCTTGAGTGAAGTAGGGCAGATACTGGGGTGGGGCCCTCCATGGCAGAAGGGAGCCAGGGGTGTAGGCCAAATTGGGCCGATTTACCTGTTGCTGCGAGGATGAGTCCTATTAGGGGTATTGTTATATCAAAATTTTTTGATAAAAAGAAGATTTGTTGAATTTCTCAGGAGTTAAAATTTATTGCGAATCAGGCCATACTGAGGATCAAACCAATGTCACCGACTCGGTTGTAAATTACAGCTTGAAGGGCTGCTGTATTAGCGTCTGCCCGTCCGTATCACCAGCCGATAAGTAGGAAAGATATAATTCCGACGCCTTCTCAGCCGATAAATAATTGAAATATATTATTAGCTGTAACTAAAATAATTATAGCAATTAGAAATATTAATAAATACTTAAAAAACCGATTTATGTTAGGGTCGGCGTGTATATATCATAAAGCAAATTCTAAAATTGATCAAGTGACGTACAAAGCAATTGGGGTAAAGATGAGGGAGTAGTGGTCAAATTTAAGGCTAATATTTGTATCAAATATATTTGTGTTTATTCAGTGTCAGTTTGTGGTAATGCTTTCTGTTCCTTGATCAAGAAAAATTAATAATGGTAGAAGGCTGATGAAAAATGAGATGCTGACGGCTGTTTTTACATGTTTATTTGCCCAGTCTAACTTTTGTGGTTTAGGATTTAATGTTATGAGAAGCGGTAATACTAGAATAAGAAAAATTAGGGTAAATGAGGATGATATAATGGTTGTTAAATTCATAGCTTTCACTTGGATTTGCACCAAGAGTTTTTGGTTCCTAAGACCAATGGATAAACTATTATCCTTCAAAAGCGTGAAGAAGCCGCGGATTTTAACCACGGTACATAAGGATTAGCAGTACTTATTGATTTCTATCCTTCTTCGGTGAGTAAGGGGGTTTTAACTCCTGTCTTTAGAATCACAATCTAATATTTTGGTTAAACTATACTTACTAATAACATCAGCCTCATATTAGTTCAGGCTTAGTAATAAGAAGGATCACGGGAATTAAGTGGAGGGCTATAAGCAGGTGTTCGCGGGTGTGGAATGGTTGAAGTTTAATAATATGGGCGGGTGTTGGGCCTCGTTGTGATATTAAAAACATATAGAGGGAATAGCCTGCCGTAATTAAGGTTCCTAATCCTGTAAGACCAATAGTTCAGGGGGATCAGGAAAACAGGGTTGTGATAATTATTAATTCTCCTATTAGGTTAGGTAGGGGTGGTAATGCGAGATTAGCTAAGTTAGCAGTGAATCATCATACTGCTGTTAGTGGAAAAATTATTTGTAGGCCTCGGGCAAGAATTATTGTCCGGCTATGTGTTCGTTCATAGGCTGTATTAGCTAAACAAAATAGTATTGAGGAAACTAGGCCGTGGGCAATTATCAGAATAATTGCTCCTGAAAATCCTCAAGGGGTTTGAATTAAAATTCCTCCTGCTACAAGGCCCATGTGGCTAACAGATGAGTAGGCAATTAATGATTTAAGATCTGTTTGTCGTAAACAAATAGATCCTGTCATAATAATTCCTCATAATGCTAAAATAATAAATGGGTAAACTAGTTCTTTGGAAAGGGGGTCTAGTATAATTATTATTCGTATTATCCCATAACCGCCGAGTTTTAGAAGTACTGCTGCTAGAACTATTGAACCTGCGACGGGGGCTTCTACATGTGCTTTTGGTAATCAAAGGTGAACTCCATATAGGGGTATCTTTACTAAAAAAGCAATTAAGCATCCGGCTCATCATATTTTATGTCCTCACGAGCTTATTAATATTGGTTGTGCATATTGAATAATTAATATAGATAAAGTTCCTGTAGACTGTTGTAATAGGAGTAGTGCAACTAGTAGTGGAAGAGATCCTGCCAAGGTATAAAATAAGAAGTAGGTTCCTGCATTAAGACGTTCAGTCTGATTTCCTCATCGAGTAATAATAATAAGAGTTGGAATTAATGTGGCTTCAAACATAATATAAAATATAATAATCTCTGTGGCACCGAATGCTAAAATTAAAAAGGCTTGTAAAGAAGTTAAAAGTGAAATATATAAGCGTTGTCGGTTAATAGGTTCTGGGTTAATGTGATTTTGGCTGGCTAAAATTATTAAAGGAAGTAATCAACATGTTAATACTAAAAGAGGAGTTGATAGGGGGTCAGTTGCTAAATATATATTAGATGTCGTTCATCCGGTCTCTGAGGTTCATTTTAGTCATATTAGGCTTGTAAGGGCAATTAGGAGACTATGTGAGGTGGTGGCGGTTCATAGCCATTTAGGAGAGGTTAATCAGATTGTTGGAAATAATATAATTGTGGGAATTAATACTTTTAGCATTGTAGAAGATTAAGGTTTTGTAGTCGGTCGGTTCCGTGAGTTCGAGCGGTGGCTACTAGTAATGCAAGGCCTGTACTTGCTTCACAGGCTGAAAAGGCTAAAAGCAATATAGGGGCAGAAGAAAAGCTTGTTGACTCAAATTGTAGTGCTCAAAGGGCCAGGGCAATAAAAAGAGATAGTATTATTCCTTCAAGGCATAATAATGCAGAAAGTAGGTGAGTGCGGTGGAATGCTAACCCTATTAATCCTAAAATAAATGCTGAACTAAAACTAAAGTGTACTGGTGTCATAAGGGGGTTGTGGATTTTAACCACAGTTTTCTGAGCCGAAATCAGAGGTCTTATTTTGGACTAACTCCCTATTCTGCTCATTCTAGGCCTCCTTGTGTTCACTCATAAATTAGGCCCAAGGTTAAAAGAATTAAGACTATAGTGGCTCAGAAAAATGTTCCTGTTGGGTTATGAAGTTGGTCGCCCCAAGGAAGGGGGAGAAGAAGGGCAATTTCTAGGTCAAATAAAAGAAAAAGAATTGCAACTAAAAAAAATCGGAGTGAAAAGGGCAGTCGGGCAGACCCTAGTGGATCAAACCCACATTCGTATGGGGATAATTTTTCTGCATCTGGGTTTATTTGAGGAAGTCAAAATGATACAATTGCTAGAATTATGGATAAGGCTATTGTAATAACAATAATAGTTATAATTAAGTTCATTATCTTTCCCTGGGGTCTAACCAAGACTGTGTGATTGGAAGTCACTTGTACTAAATTAATACTAGAAAGATATGAGCCTCATCAGTAGATGGACACGTAGAGGAATAATCATACTACGTCAACAAAGTGTCAGTATCAGGCGGCGGCCTCAAAGCCAAAGTGATGTTCAGATGTAAAGTGGTATTGAATTTGACGAATAAGACAAACAATTAGGAAAGTTGAGCCAATAATTACATGTAGTCCATGAAATCCTGTGGCCACAAAAAAGGTGGAACCATAAACACCGTCTGCAATTGTAAAAGGTGCCTCATAGTATTCTATTGCTTGAAGGGCTGTAAAGTATAGCCCTAATAAGATTGTTAGTGCTAGGGATTGAATGGCTTGCTTTCGTTCACCTTCTATAATGCTGTGGTGAGCTCATGTTACTGTTACCCCTGATGCCAATAATACTGCGGTATTTAGAAGTGGGACCTCAAATGGGTCTAGTGGTGTAATTCCTGTGGGGGGTCAGCATCCTCCTAATTCAGGGGTAGGTGCTAGACTCGAGTGGTAGAAGGCTCAAAAGAACCCTAGAAAGAAAAATACTTCAGAAGTAATAAATAAAATTATTCCGTATCGCAATCCTTTTTGTACTGGTGGTGTGTGGTGACCTTGAAAAGTTCCTTCTCGAATAATATCCCGTCATCATTGATATATTGTTAAAAGCAGTAAGATGAGTCCTAGTGTTATTAATGTTATTGAGTTAAAGTGAAACCAGATTGCCAGGCCGGATGTTATTAGTAAAGCTCCGACGGCCCCGGTTAGTGGTCATGGGCTTGGATCAACCATATGATATGCGTGTGCTTGGTGGGCCATTAAACGTTCTCTTGAAGATAGAGGCTTAAAAGAAGTACAAATACGTAAGCTTGAATTATTGCAACTGCAACTTCTAAAAGTGTGAGGAGAAATAGTACTGTGGCGGTTAAAATTGCTACTGTTGGTATCATTGGTAAGAGTACAAATACGGCTGTGGCAATTAATTGAATCAATAAGTGACCTGCTGTTAAGTTGGCTGTAAGTCGAACTCCTAGGGCTAATGGGCGAATAAGAAGACTAATTGTTTCAATAATAATTAGAACAGGAATTAATGGAATTGGTGTTCCCTCTGGTAGGAGGTGGCCTAAGGCAACTGTTGGTTGATTTCGTATTCCAATAATTACAGTAGCAAGTCATAGTGGTACGGCAAATCCCATATTAAGGGATAGTTGAGTTGTAGGTGTAAATGTGTATGGTAGAAGGCCTAACATATTAATAGTAATTAAAAATACTATTAAGGAGGCTAATAGCAAGGCTCACTTATGTCCACCCACATTTAAGGGTATTATTAATTGGTTTGTAAATCGATTAATAAATCATGTTTGAATAGTAATAAGTCGGTTATTTAGTCAGCGGGTGGGGGGAGTTGGAAAGAGGACTCATGGAAGCGCAATTGCAACGGCAATTAATGGAATTCCTAGAAAAGATGGGCTTGCAAATTGATCAAAAAAGCTTGTTATCATGGTCAGTCTCAGGATTCAGTTTTACATTGTTCTTCATTAATAGGGGTTGGTTCATTTGGTGCTGTGTGGTTTAAAATTTTAGTGGGAATAATTGTAAGAAAAATAATTCATGAGAATATTAGGATTGCAAATCAGGGGTTGGGGTTTAATTGAGGCATTTCACTAGAGGTGGTCGGTAAGCACCAAACTTTGGCTTAAAAGGCCAACGCTTTGTCCAATAATTAGCTTTCTAGTGAGGCGTCTTCTAGTATTAGTGAGGATCAATTTTCAAAGTGTTCTAGAGGAACTGCTTCTACTACAATAGGCATAAAGCTGTGGTTAGCGCCACAAATTTCAGAGCATTGCCCATAAAATACGCCTGGGCGTGAAGCGATGAAGGCAGCTTGATTTAATCGTCCAGGGACTGCATCTATTTTTACACCAAGAGAAGGGACAGCTCATGAGTGAAGTACATCTTCAGCAGAAACTAGAACACGAACGGGTGATTCTATTGGTACTACTATTCGATGATCTGTTTCTAGAAGTCGGAACTGTCCTGGAATGAGATCTTGGGTTGGAACTATATAGGAGTCGAAGCCTAGGTTTTCGTAATCTGTGTATTCGTAGCTTCAATATCATTGATGTCCTATGGCTTTAATTGTAAGATGGGGGTCATTAATTTCGTCTATTAGATATAAAATTCGTAGGGATGGGAGAGCAATTAAAACTAAAATTACAGCTGGTAAAATTGTTCAAACGATTTCGATCTCTTGGGAGTCTAAAATATATTTATTAGTAAGTTTAGTTGAGACCATTGCAACAATAATGTAAAGTACTAAGGTGCTAATTAAAAATACAATTATTAGGGCATGGTCATGAAAGTGAAGAAGTTCTTCTATAACGGGTGATGCCGCGTCTTGGAATCCTAGTTGAGTGGGATGTGCCATTAAATTTTAAGCTTAAGGCATACAGGAATTTAACCTGCAATTTCACCTCGACAAGGTGATGTAATTTATAAATTTTACTAATGTCTTTAAAAGAAAGTGACAGAGTGGTTATGTGACTGGCTTGAAACCAGTTTATGGGGGTTCAATTCCTTCCTTTCTCGTTAATTTGATTGAACTTGGACAAAGGCTGGTTCTTCAAATGTGTGGTAGGGTGGAGGGCAGCCATGAAGTCATTCTACGTTAGTTATTGTTAATTCTACGGAAGATACTTCTCGTTTAGCAGCAAAAGCTTCTCAGAGGATAAATAGGAACATAATTACTGCCACTAGGGAGATTAATGACCCAATAGATGATACTGTATTTCATAATGTATAGGCATCTGGGTAATCAGAATATCGTCGTGGCATTCCGGCTAATCCAAGAAAATGTTGTGGGAAAAATGTAAGATTTACACCAATAAACATTACACCAAAATGGATTTTTGTTCATGTATCATTTAGGGTGTACCCTGAAAATAGGGGAAATCAGTGAACAAATGCTGCTATAATAGCGAATACGGCACCTATTGATAAAACGTAGTGGAAGTGTGCGACTACGTAGTATGTGTCGTGTAAAACAATATCAAGTGATGAGTTTGCTAAAACAATCCCAGTTAGTCCCCCGACTGTAAAAAGGAAGATAAAACCAAGGGCTCATAGTATTGGTGTCTCTCATTTAATAGAGCCTCCATGAAGGGTGGCAAGTCAGCTAAAAACTTTTACGCCTGTGGGAATAGCAATAATTATTGTTGCGGATGTAAAGTAAGCACGAGTGTCTACGTCCATACCAACGGTAAACATGTGGTGGGCTCATACAATAAAGCCAAGAAGACCAATAGCCATTATGGCTCATACCATTCCTATGTACCCAAAAGGTTCTTTTTTACCGGCGTAGTAGGCTACAACGTGTGAAATAATGCCAAAGCCTGGTAAAATGAGAATATAGACTTCTGGGTGGCCAAAAAATCAGAACAGGTGTTGATATAAGATTGGGTCTCCCCCTCCTGCCGGGTCAAAGAAGGTGGTATTTAGATTTCGATCTGTAAGAAGTATTGTGATGCCGGCGGCTAGTACTGGTAGTGATAAAAGAAGTAATACGGCCGTTACTAAAACAGCTCAAACAAATAAAGGTGTTTGATACTGTGAAATGGCTGGTGGTTTCATGTTAATAATTGTAGTAATAAAATTTACTGCCCCTAAAATTGATGATACACCTGCTAAGTGTAGTGAAAAAATGGTCAAGTCTACTGAGGCTCCCGCGTGGGCTAAATTTCCAGCAAGTGGGGGATAAACTGTTCATCCTGTACCAGCCCCGGCTTCTACACCAGAAGAAGCTAGTAAGAGTAAAAAAGATGGGGGTAGAAGTCAAAAACTCATATTATTTATTCGCGGGAATGCTATGTCAGGGGCTCCAATTATTAAAGGGACAAGTCAATTTCCAAATCCTCCAATTAGAATTGGTATTACTATAAAGAAAATTATTACGAAGGCATGGGCGGTAACAATGACGTTATAAATTTGGTCATCGCCTAAAAGCGACCCGGGTTGACTTAATTCAGCCCGGATAAGAAGGCTTAAAGCGGTTCCCACTATTCCGGCTCAGGCACCAAATACAAGATAAAGGGTACCAATGTCTTTGTGGTTAGTAGAAAAGAATCAGCGTGTAATTGCCACAGGTAAGGTAGCCGAGCATTTAGGCGGTGGGTTGTAGCCCCGAAGACAAAGGTTTAAGTCCTTTCCTTACCACAGCTCTGTGGTGAAAAAAGCATGTTGGATTGCAAATCCAGAGACGCAGACTAATACCTGCCGGGGCTTTTCCCGCCTTACTCGGCTAACGGCGGGAAAGTAGATGGATGCTCGCTGGTTTAAGCGCTTAGCTGTTAACTAAGATTTTGTAGGATCGAGGCCTTCCCATCTAGAAAGGCCTTAGTTTAATAAAAACATTTGATTTGCAATTAGAAAATGCAAGATAGATTCTTGTAGGTCTTATCAGGAACTAGAAGGTTTTCACTTCTGTTTAGGGCTTTGAAGGCTCTTGGTTTAAATACTATCCTAAGTTCCTAGGTGACAAGTATTAAAATGGGAGGGGTTATTGGAAGAAGGGCTAATGCAGCAGTAGTAAAAAATGCTAGTGGTAGGGGGATTTGATTTGAATTTACTCGTCAAGGGGTGGTTGAGTTGTTTGTATTGGGGGAGATAGTTAGTGTTATTGCGTAGCAAAGTCGAAGGTAGAAATATAAACTAAGTAGGGCGGCTAGGGCTATAATTGTGGCAATAATTGGAAGGTTTTGTTTTGTTAATTCTTGTAGAATTAATCATTTTGGTATAAATCCTGTTAGTGGGGGTAAGCCCCCTAATGAAAGAAGAACAAGTGCTGTTGTAGCTGTAAGGGTGGGGTTTTTTGATCAGGCTATTGTAAGTGAATTAATTTTTGTGGATGTTAGTGATTTTAAGGTGAGGAAAGCTGCGGAGGTTATAAAAATATATGTAATTAGTGCAAGAAGTGTTAGTTGTGGGGTATATTGAAGAATAATTATTATTCAGCCTATGTGTGCAATTGAAGAGTAGGCTAAGATTTTTCGGAGTTGGGTTTGATTTAATCCACCTCACCCGCCAACCAGTGTGGAGGCAAGACCTAGTGATGTTAAAAGGATGGGGTCAATGGTTTGTGATACTTGTATAATTAAAGCGAGGGGGGCTAGTTTCTGTCATGTTGATAAAATTAATCCTGTTAATAGGTCTAGTCCTTGCAATACTTCTGGTATTCAAAAATGTATTGGTGCTAGTCCAATTTTAAGTGCTAGGGCGGTTATAATAATTGTATTAGCGAGGGGGTTAACCATATGGTCTATACCCCACTCCCCGGTAAGCCAGGCATTTGTTGTGCTCGCGAATAAAATTATTGCTGCTGCTGTTGCTTGAGTTAAGAAGTATTTTGTGGTTGCTTCAACTGCTCGGGGGTGGTGGTGTTGTGTTATTAGGGGAATAATAGCTAGGGTATTAATTTCTAGTCCTATTCAAGCTAGAAGTCAATGTGAACTGGCAAAGGTTAAAGTGGTTCCTAATCCTAGACTTGATAATAAAATTATTAATACATAAGGATTCATTGATGGAGGAGGGACTTTAACCGTCATGTTCGGGGTATGGGCCCGAAAGCTTTATTAGCTGACCCCATCTTAGGAAGTGGTGTAGAGGAAGCACTAAGAGTTTTGATCTCTTGGGCATGGGTTCAACCCCCTTCTTTCTAAGAACTGAGGGGATTTTAACCCCTATAAGCCACTCTATCAAAGTGATCCCTGAGCATTCGGGCACGGTTCCTGAACTAAAGTTGTGGGGGAAGTCCCGCTAATGCGGTTGGAAGGGCAATGTGTCATAGTACAAGAGCTAGTGTTAGGGGAAGAAAGTTTTTTCATACTAGGTGCATGAGTTGGTCATATCGGAATCGTGGGTATGAGGCTCGAACTCATAAAAATGCTATGGATAAAAGTGCGGCCTTAGTTATTAGGTTGACTGTTGTTAGCTCTGTAATATTTAAAAAGTTTGATGCCCCTAAAAATAGTACAGCTGAAAGTGTATTTATTAATAAAATATTTGCATATTCGGCTAGAAAAAATAGGGCAAAAGGGCCTCCTGCATATTCTACGTTAAAGCCTGAAACTAATTCTGATTCACCCTCTGTTAAATCAAAAGGGGCCCGATTTGTTTCTGCTAGTGTTGAGATGTATCATATTGCAGCTAAGGGCCATGCTGGTGCTAATAGTCAAATGCTTTCTTGAGTTGTATTAAAAGTTTGAAGTGTGTAACCCCCTGAAAAGATAATTACAGATAAGAGAATAAGTCCTAGACTGACTTCATATGAAATTGTTTGGGCTACTGCTCGTAAGGCCCCAATTAATGCATATTTTGAGTTTGATGCTCACCCGGATCCTAAAATTGAATACACCGCTAGACTTGAGAGGGCTAGGATAAATAAAATCCCAAGGTTTAAATCGATTACTGGATAAGGTATGGGTATTGGTGCTCAAAGCGTTATGGCTAGGGTTAATGCAAGGATGGGGGTGGCTAAAAATAAAAATGGAGAAGATGTGGAGGGTCGGATGGGTTCTTTAATAAAAAGTTTGACACCATCTGCAATGGGTTGAAGTAGGCCGTAAGGTCCTACAATGTTTGGCCCTTTTCGCAATTGCATATAGCCTAAGACCTTTCGTTCAATTAAGGTAAGGAAAGCTACTGCTAATAAGATAGGAACAATATAGGCTAAGGGGTTAATAAGATGATTTATTAAAATGTTTAGCATAAACTGGGAAGAGGATTTGAACCTCTGATGTAAAGGGCTTAGACCTTTCGCAATTAACCATGCTCTGCCACCCCAGTATATCCTTATTTAGGATGGCAGGAGTTTTGCCCTTCCTTTATTTAGTTTATTTGTTTTCATTAATTAGGAGCGGGGCGTGCTTAAAGTATGGGCCCCTCTTTTCCGATCCTTTCGTACTAGGAAAAGTAGCGCTACAGATAGAAACTGACCTGGATTACTCCGGTCTGAACTCAGATCACGTAGGACTTTAATCGTTGAACAAACGAACCCTTAATAGCGGCTGCACCATTAGGATGTCCTGATCCAACATCGAGGTCGTAAACCCCCTCGTCGATATGGACTCTGGGAGGGGATTGCGCTGTTATCCCTAGGGTAACTTGGTTCGTTGATCGGCTTGTTTAGCCGGATCATCTTTGGTCAGATGTTCTGTTACTTAGAAATGTTTTTCTTAGTTTTAGGGGTTTGGCCCAGTCCACTCGGAGGCTCTCTTTTCCTCCGTGGTCGCCCCAACCGAAGGTAAAGTTTTATTATCCACTAGGTTTTTGCTCTTTATTAAGTTGTTTAACGTGGTTAAAATTTGTACCTTAAGCTCCAAAGGGTCTTCTCGTCTTGTATTTTTATACCCGCTTCTGCACGGGTAGATCAATTTCACTGACTTGATAGGGGAGACAGTTAAGCCCTCGTTTAGCCATTCATACAGGTCTCTATTTAAAAGACAAGTGATTGCGCTACCTTTGCACGGTCAAAATACCGCGGCCGTTGAACCCGAAGTCACTGGGCAGGCTGGACCTCCTATACTTAGTCTCATTGCAGGAGGCGATGTTTTTGGTAAACAGGCGAGGCTTGTGTTTGCCGAGTTCCTTCCCTTTCTTTTAGTCTTTCCTTTATTATACACTCCAGTGTGGGTTTAACGATCTAATAATTGTGGGATTTTCTTGGTTTCTTTTTTAATCACACTACCCTCTTTGGTTGGGTTCGTTAATTTCCAGTGGTTGGTCCGATCTGGTTTACACTTGTGTTAGGAGAAGAATAGTTCTTCTTGTTACTCATTTTAGCATAATTTCTTCCATGCGGGCATGGATTAACCTAATAATTTTAGGGGAATAAGATTTTTTATCAGTATAATAAATTTATTTCTGTCTGAGCTTTAACGCTTTCTGATTAGGTGGCTGCTTTTAGGCCCACTGGAACAGTATATTTTATGAAGTATGATCTTTATCCTCCTGAAAAGGTTGTATCCTTGGTTAAAAAGGCTGTACCCCTTTTAACTAACTCTTATAGATTTCCTTTGTATCTTAGCATATAAGATTTTGATTTAGGGCCTATAAGGCTGAACTTCTATCCACTTCTTAGGTAACCAGCTATCACCAAGTTCGGTAGGTCTGTCACTTCTACCCGGAGCTCTTCCCACTCTTTTGCCACAGAGACGGGTTAGCCCTAAATTAAAATAGGCTGTCTCGGGGTAGCTCACTTGGTTTCGGGGTTTCAAACTAAAGGTCTCTTTGCTTGAAGGTGCTTGCTAAATCATGATGCAAAAGGTACAAGTTTTAATCTTTGTTTTCTAGTGCTTATATGGGTTATTTCATTTCTCTTTCAGCTTTCCCTTGCGGTACTTTCTCTATTGCTTAAAAATTAAACCTTTTCCGTCTCCCGTACTAAGGTAAAAAAATGGTTTAGTTTATGTAATGAAATATTGGTTTATTTATAAATATTGTTGTATTAAATTTATGATGAAGCTAGCTGTTTGGCTCAGGATAATCCAATTTGCATGGATGTCTTCTCGGTGTAAGTGAGATGCTTAACTAACTCAGCCATATCCTGAATTTTATCCAAGTGCACCTTCCGGTACACTTACCATGTTACGACTTGCCTCCCCTTGTCAGTGCTTTGGTATTAAAAATTTTGGTTGCATGTTGACAGGGGAGAGTGACGGGCGGTGTGTACGCGCCTCAGAGCCGGGTTCAAAAGAACACTCTGTTTTCTTTTTACTACTAAATCCTCCTTTATGCACTATTTCATGTTGCGTTTCCGTAATATTCTGTAATAGAAAATGTAGCCCATTTCTTTCCACTTCGTACGCTACACCTCGACCTGACGTTCTGGATTATATTCATTATGCTTACTTTTATCTCCTTCACAGGGTAAGCTGACGACGGCGGTATATAGGCTGGGATGACTAGAAGTGGTGAGGTTTAACGGGGGTTATCGGTTATAGAACAGGCTCCTCTAGGGGGGTCTAAGGCACCGTCAGGTCCTTTGGGTTTCAAGCTGATGCTCGTAGTACCCGGGCGGACATTTAATTGTATTTTAATGTCTAGGTTTATGGCTGAGCATAGTGGGGTATCTAATCCCAGTTTGTTTCTCAGCTTTCGTGGGGTCAGATAGACTTTATTAAAGCTACTTTCGTAAAATTGGGCTTCGAGCACCTAGAAGCGTATGACGGCCAAGGGGCTATTTGGCTTTATTAATATGTTTTTCCTTAACCACCCTTTACGCCGTGGTGTAATCAACTAGGGCCTCTCGTTTAACCGCGGTGGCTGGCACGAGTTTTACCGGCCCTTTTAATTCTAACTGAGTCAAGTTTTCACTTATGGCTTAATGTTTATCACTGCTGAATTCCCTTGGGGGTGTGGCTTGGCTAGGCGTCTTGGGCTATAAATTGTGCCTGATGCCCGCTCCTTGTCCCCGGGCAGGGGATTGAGGGCATACTCACGGGGGTGCGGAGACTTGCATGTGTAAGTTGAATTAAAGCTGATAATAAGGTCGGGACCATGCCTTTATGCATGTGGAGCTTTCTAGGGCCCATCTTAACATCTTCAGTGTTATGCTTTTTATTAAGCTACACTAGC